GCCCATAAACAATTTCAAATTTCAAAAATTCTATTTTCAATATTCTTAATTCTTATTTACGGCGACGAAGAATAAAACTATCACTATATTTTTTCCTTTTCCTACTTCTTCTTCCAAGTGTAGGATAACCCCAAGGGGTCATAGGTTTTTTTCTACCAATTGGGGCTCTCCCTTCACCGCCCCCATGGGGATGGTCTACAGGGTTCATAACGACTCCTCTTACTACAGGACGTTTACCTAGCCAACACTTAGATCCGGCTCTACCCAAACTTTTTTGGTTCACCCCAACATTACCCACTTGTCCGACTGTTGCTAAGCAGTTTTTGGATATTAAACGGACCTCTCCAGACGGTAATCTTAATGTGGCCGATTTACCCTCTTTTGCAATCAGTTTCGCTACAGCACCTGCTGCTCTAGCTAATTGTCCACCCTTTCCAAGTGTGATTTCTATGTTATGTATGGCCGTGCCTAAGGGCATATCGGTTGAAGTGGATTCTTCTTTTTTATCAATAAAAACCCCTTCCCAAACTGTACAAGCTTCTTCCAAAGCATACGGCTTTCTAGATGTATATGATGATATCTAGACAGATAGATCTTATATGAATCGTATGATGAAGTACCATATGAGTGGATATATAGGAATCCAAATCTGCCGAATCGCTCATGTTATGATCTTCTACATCCTAGGTCTCCTCGTTCCGTCATCTGGCTTATGTTCTTCATGTAGCATTCAGACCGAATGACTCTATGAAATTACGTCGATACTTCCACTTACGGGTAACGTAGGAGACATCTCTATTTTTCCCCGGGGGATCCTTATACACTGCTTAGCTTTCAATTCGCCTCTGACCATCAAATTAAATGTGAATAACCCGTCTTCCTCTCTTTGAAACAAGGAGCGCTTCCGGTTCTGTCCGTGCTTCAAACAATTTTGTCTTCTCCATATTACCATATCTCTAGAGTCAATAATTTTCTATGAAGAACTACTGAACTCAATCACTTGCTGCCGTTACTCAACAGTTTTCTGTTGAGGTCTATCCCGTGGAGGTACTCCAATTGGATCAGTGATCGATTTCTAGGTTTCGTCGTAAACCTAATTGGTTACTTCCAATTACGTAAATCAATAGTTCAAACCGCACTCAAAGGTAGGGCATTTCCCATTGATATAGGAACTTCTGTACCAGAAACAATGGTATCTCCAATTATAGCCCCTCTGGGATGTAAAATATATCTCTTCTCACCATCCCCATAGTGTATGAGACAAATGTATGCATTTCGATTAGGGTCGTATTCTATGGTTACGATTCTACCAGATATGTCTTTTTCATTCCGTCGAAAATCGATTTTACGGTATAGACGCTTATGACCTCCCCCTCTATGCCTTGCGGTAATGATTCCTCTGGCATTACGACCTTTACCACAACGATGCTGTCCATAAATCAATTTATTTCGTGGATTGGATTTCCTGTCTACGGCTCCGTTGCGTGTGCTCGGGGTAGAAGTTTTGTATAAATGTATCGCCATGTTATTAAGTATTTTGCTTTAAGTTCTTTTCTCTATAAGAGGTGGAATAGAATAACCCGGTTGAAGCGTAATGATCATACGTCTGTAATTGGAATGCATTGTATGTCCCATAATAGGTCCCATTCTTCTACCCTTTCCGGGGAGTCGATGACTATTCATAGCTATTACCTTGACACCAAAGAAGAGTTCGACCCAATGCTTTATTTCTGTCCTAGTTGATCCTGATTCGACATTAGAAGTATATTGATTGTTCCCCAATAACCGAATACTTTTTTCTGTAAATACTGCATATTTGATTCCATCCATAAATCCATTTTCTTCCCTATAAGTTCCAGTATCGATAAGAATTCTAGTTCTTATTGTTCATATGTTATGGTATGAATATACCATACCAATTCGTTATGTATGGATGATGAGATTCCATTGATACAGAGCCAATTCCAATAGACTTATTGAACGTTCCCATTGGCGTGCATCCAGCAGGAATTGAACCTACGAATTTGCCAATTATGAGTTGGGCGCTTTAACCATTCAGCCATGGATGCTTAACAGGGATCATCGTACATCGTGAATAACCAAATTCCAATTGAAATGAAATCTTTAGGAGGAATCAATGAAAGAGGAATCAATGAAACGACATCAATTCAAACCCTGGATCTTCGAATTGAGAGAGATATTGAGAGAAATCAAGAATTCTCACTATTTCTTAGATTCATGGATCAAATTCGATTCAGTGGGATCTTTCACTCCCATTTTTTTCCACCAAGAACGTTTTATGAAACTCTTTGACCCCCGAATTTTAAGTATCCTACTTTCCCGCGATTCACAGGGTTCAATAAGCAATCCATATTTCACGATCAAAGGTGTAGTACTGCTTGTAGTAGCGGTCCTTATATCTCGTATTAACAATCGAAAGATGGTCGAAAGAAAAAATCTCTATTTGATGGGGCTTCTTCCTATACCTATGAATTCCATTGGACCCAGAAATGAGACATTGGAAGAATCTTTTTGGTCTTCCAATATCAATAGGTTGATTGTTTCGCTCCTGCATCTTCCAAAGGGGAAAAAGATTTCTGAGAGTTGTTTCATGGATCCGCAAGAGAGTACTTGGGTTCTCCCAATAAATAAAAGAAATCAAAAGTGTATCATGCCTGAATCTAACCGGGGTTCGCGGTGGTGGAGGAACCGGGTCGGAAAAAAGAGGGATTCTAGTTGTAAGATATCTAATGAAACCGTAGCTGGAATTGAGATCTCATTCAAAGAGAAAGATAGCAAATATATGGAGTTTCTTTTTTTATCTTATACGGATGATCCGATCCGCAAGGACCATGATTGGGAATTGTTGGATCGTCTTTCTCCGAGGAAGAAGCGAAACATAATCAACTTGAATTCGGGACAGCTATTCGAAATCTTAGGGAAACATTTGATTTCTTATCTCATGTCTGCTTTTTGTGAAAAAAGACCAACGGAAGGGGAGGGTTTCCTCAAACAACAAGGAGCTGAGGCAACTATTCAATCAAATGATATTGAGCATGTTTCCCATCTCTTCTCGAGAAACAAGTGGGGTATTTCTTTGCAAAATTGTGCTCAATTTCATATGTGGCAATTCCGCCAAGATCTCTTCGTTAGCTGGGGGAAGAATCAGCACGAATCGGATTTTTTGAGGAACGTATCGAGAGAGAATTGGATTTGGTTAGACAATGTGTGGTTGGTAAACAAGGATCCGTTTTTTAGCAAGGTACGGAATGTATCGTCAAATATTCAATATGATTCCACAAGATCCATTTTCGTTCAAGTAACGGATTCTAGCCAATTGAAAGGATCTTCTGATCAATCCAGAGATCATTTCGATTCCATTAGAAATGAGGATTCAGAATATCACAAATTGATCGATCAAACAGAGATTCAGCAACTAAAAGAAGGATCGATTCTTTGGGATCCTTCCTTTCTTCAAACGGAACGAACAGAAATAGAATCAGATCGATTCCCGAAATGCCTTTTTGGATCTTCCTCAATGTCTCGGCTATTCACGGAAGGTGAGAAGCAGATGAATAATCATCCGCTTCCGGAAGAAACCGAAGAATTTCTTGGGAATCCCACAAGATCAATTCGTTCTTTTTTCTCTGACAAATGGTCAGAACTTCATCTGGGTTCGAATCCTACTGAGGGGTCCACTAGAGATCATAAATTTTTGAAGAAAAAACAAGATGTTTCTTTTGTCCCTTTCAGGCGATCGGAAAATAAAGAAATGGTTGATATATTCAAGATAATTACGTATTTACAAAATACCGTCTCAATTCATCCTATTTCATCAGATCGGGGATGTGATATGGTTCCGAAGGATGAACCAGATATAGAGAGTTCCAATAAGATTTCATTCTTGAACAAAAATCCATTTTTGGGTTTCTTTCATCTATTCCATGACCGGAACAAAGGGGGATACACGTTACGCCACGATTTTGAATCAGAAGAGAGATTTCAAGAAATGGCAGATCTATTCACTCTATCAATAACCGAGCCGGATCTGGTGTATCATAGGGGATTCGCCTTTTCTATTGATTCCTACGGATTGGATCAAAAAAAATTCTTGAATGGGGTATTCAACTCCAGAGATGAATCGAAAAAGAAATCTTTATTGGTTCTACCCCCTCTTTTTTATGAAGAGAATGAATCCTTTTATCGAAGGATCAGAAAAAAATTGGTCCGGATCCACTGCGGGAATGATTTGGAAGATCCAAAACTAAAAATAGTGCTATTTGCTAGCAACAACATAATGGAGGCAGTCAATCAATATGGATTGATCCGAAATCTGATTCAAATCCAATATAGCACCTGTGGATACATAAGAAATGTATCGAATCGATTCTTTTTAATGAATAGATCCTTCGAATATGGAATTCCAAGGGATCGAATAGGAAATGATACTCTGAATCATATAACTATAATGAAATATACGATCAACCGACATTTATCGAATTTGAAAAAGAGTCAGAAGAAATGGTTTGATCCTCTTATTTCTCGAACCGAGAGATCCATGAATCGGGATCCTGATGCATATAGATACAAATGGTCCAATGGGAGCAAGAATTTCCAGGAGCATTTGGAACATTTCGTTTCTGAACAGAAGAACCGTTTTCAAGTAGTGCTCGATCGATTACGTATTAATCAATATTCGATTGATTGGTCCGAGGCTATCGACAAAGAAGATTTGTCTAAGTCACTTCGTTTCTTTTTGTCTAAGTCACTTCTCTTTTTGTCCAAGTCACTTCTCTTTTTGTCCAAGTCACTTCCTTTTTTCTTTGTGAGTATCGGAAATATCCCCATTCATAGGTCCGAGATTCACATCTATGAATTGAAAGACCCGAATGATCAACCCCGCAATCAGTTATTAGAATCAATAGGTGTTCAAATTGTTCATTTGAATAAATTGAAA